GTCACAATGTTACATTATATATAGAGAAATTTTCACAACAGCTCTATGGAAAAATATACATTGGCCCTCGTTTTAGGGGTTTTTCGAGACAACCGTGTATATTAAGGGGGAGGGGGGTTTTTACCGAAAAAACTTTTTTTTTAAAAAGGTTCGAATTTTTTTTTCCTAGACGGGGGGAACCTAATAATAAGTAATTTTATGCCAGATAAAATGAAGAATGTATTAGAATAATGAAATGCTCTATACACGCACTATTATAGGAGACTTCTTTCCGAGAGGGTTAATGACAGTGTTTTTTTTACTCATTTGCTTCATTAATCAAAAAAACCAAACTTGCCCAACATAAGCTGCTATTTTCTATCCCTTTCAGTAATGATGATTTTGACAATCTAATCTCCCGAATGATGAGTAATGAGATATGATAAGTAAAGTGTCGAGGATAGTTCAAGTCTACCTTAATGAACCAGATGAGCCCTTCCGGGGAATAGCGATTTGCTTCATACCGAAATAAAAAAACAGGGCGGAAGATAAATCTTGATACGATTAAGAGTTTGAAGTGCCATTAAAGGGAACTAGAGGACTTCCATTCTTGATACGATCAAGGATTATATGTAATTCGAGCATTAATCAGATGCCAGATTTGATCGATATTAGGGGATAAAACAGTAATGTGCCACAAACCGTACAATTTTTTTCATTCAAGAGGTTATTGTGGGTTTCTCGCCAACGGCATTAAATAATACCATGTAAAGTAGGGTTAAGTGAAAAATTTGATGCTATGAAATTACTGATTATAGGTGAATGAGGGTTAAATAATTTAATGAAATGAAATAGCTGACAGTAGTCTAATGTGGATTAAACATAGTATGTAATGATATAGGGGAATGTCGATTAATGGGTATTATACATAGTATATGTTATATGATAGGGGTTTATCTGTTATAGTTACTATGGTATGTGGGTAGTATGTGGTATATTAGGGTATGTGGGCCATATCATTAATATGTCATACTGGCGTACTAAAACCAGATTTTTTCAACCTGGTTTGTACGCGCTATAACAGCGATCAGGGGGCAGTTTAGGCAGAATCTTGGCTTTGGGAGCCAAGGGCGGGAGTTTAACCCTCTTTCCCCTGATGTGTTTTGGGGGGGACTTGCACCCCCGGTCTTCGACTTACAAGGTCGACGCTTTTAAGTTAAGCTACCAAAACTAGTTAAGGCTGAGGATTTTGTTTTCTCATCAGCTAATTAATGGTATAAAAATAAGAAATAAGGAAAAGTAGGAGATTGAAGCGATTTGTCCTACTGTAATGAATGGTTGTTCTACTGGTTGTCCTCCAATTCAAGTTAAAATAATTGAATTAGCTACAAGGGTTCAGAAGAAGATCTGTGTAAGAGGTCGGAAGACGTTAGTTCGTTGTTTAGAGGTGTGGAGGAGGGGAACTAATATGAGGATAAGGATGGAGAATAGGAGAGCTAGGACTCCTCCTAGTTTATTAGGGATTGAGCGTAGGATTGCATAGGCAAATAAGAAGTATCATTCGGGTTTAATGTGTGGAGGAGTGGTAAGTGGGTTTGCTGGGATGAAGTTTTCAGCATCTCCTAGGAGGTTGGGTAGGAAAAGGGCTAATATAGCTAAGAGGAGGGTTATAACGAAGAAGCCTAAAAAGTCTTTATAGGAAAAGTAGGGGTGGAATGAGATTTTATCTGCGTCAGAGTTAATTCCTAGAGGGTTATTGGAACCAGTTTCATGGAGAAATAGTAGGTGAATGACTGTTAAGGCTAGGATTAAGAATGGGAGTAAGAAGTGGAAGGCGAAAAAACGTGTGAGGGTGGCGTTGTCTACTGAAAAGCCCCCTCAAATTCATTGTACTAGGATGTCTCCAATATAAGGAAATGCGGATAAAAGGTTGGTGATGACGGTGGCTCCTCAAAAGGATATTTGTCCTCATGGGAGGACATAACCAACGAAAGCTGTTGCTATTAATAGGAATAAGAGGATTACACCAATATTTCATGTTTCTTTATAAAGATATGAGCCGTAGTAAAGGCCTCGAGCAATGTGGAGATATACACAGATAAAGAAGAATGAGGCTCCGTTGGCGTGAATATTACGGATAAGTCAACCGTAGTTTACGTCACGGCAGATATGGACAACTGAGGAGAAGGCTATAGAGATGTCTGCGGTATAATGTATGGCTAGGAAGAGTCCTGTGAGGATTTGGATAATTAGGCATAACCCTAGAAGCGAGCCGAAGTTTCATCATAATGAAATATTAGATGGAGCTGGGAGATCTACTAGGGCATGGTTTATAATTTTTAGAAGTGGGTGGGTTTTTCGGATGTTGGTGGCCATTGGTTCTTATAGTTGAGTGAACAACGATAGTTTTTCAAGTTATTGGTCTTGGTTAAAGCCCAGGTAAGAATAATGTTATATTTTATGTTTGTGATAATGATTGGTTTAGTTTTAGGTTTAATGGGGGTAGCATCTAATCCTTCTCCTTATTATGCTGCTTTGGGCTTAATTACTGCTGCAGGGGTTGGGTGTGGTTTGTTGGTTGGTTGTGGTGGGTCTTTTATGTCATTAATTTTATTTTTAATTTATTTAGGGGGGATGTTGGTGGTTTTTGCTTATACGGCAGCTTTGGCTGCTGAGCCTTATCCGGAGGCGTGGGGGGATTGGTCGGTATTGTTGTATGTTATATTTTATTTAATAGGGCTTGTTGTAGTTGGGAAATATTTTATGGTTGGGGGTTGGGGTTTGTGTTGAACAGGGATGGAGGAGATAAGTGATTTTGAGATGGTGCGGGGTGATTTTTGGGGTGTTGCTTTGTTATATTCGAGTGGGGGCTGAGTGTTAGTTTTAGGAGGTTGAGTATTATTATTAACCCTGTTTGTGGTGTTAGAATTAACTCGAGGTTTGTCTTGGGGTGCTTTACGAGTGGTTAGGTGGAAATGATTAAAGTAACTAGGGTTAGTGTTAGGAAAAGAAGTATTAAATAGGTTTTAATAAAGCCTTGTTGGGGTTTGGTAGTTAATTTGATAAGGGGTGTTTGTTGAATTAAATTACTTTTGGGGCCAATTTTTTCATTTCAAGTTAGGTCAATTAGGTGTGTGGAGATGTGCTGAGCTCAGCTTAGGGTGGTTTTTGGAAGAAGTCGATGGATGGTTGAGGGGAAGAAGCCTAATATGTTGGAGAAGTGATGGGGGTAGGAAGTGGGGTTAATTTTAAAATAAGAGTTGGTGAGGTTAGTAAGTTCTATGGCTAGGAGAAGTCCTGTAATTGTAACTAATAGGGCAGATAACTTAAGTAGGGGGGTTATAGTTATGATTTGTGTTTTTGCTGGGGTAAGGTTAAGAGTGATAATTAGGCCGGCAATAATGCTTCCATAGGCGAGACGTTTGATAGGGTTAATGACTGATGGGTTATTTTCGTTGATGGGTGAGAGTGGGTTGAATCGAGGGTAATTTATTATGGCGAAGAAAATTAGACGGAAGCTATAAATGGCCGTGAATGATGTTGCTACGAGGGTGAGGATTAGGGCTCAGGCGTTTAGATGGGAAGTGTTTATGGATTCAATAATGGCGTCTTTCGAGAAGAAGCCCGATAAAAAAGGTATGCCTGTTAGAGCTAAACTGCCGATAGTTAAGGAGGTTGAGGTAAAAGGTAGGAGTTTGTGGAGTCCTCCTATTTTTCGAATATCTTGTTCGTCATTAAGACTATGGATAATAGAGCCGGAGCAAAGGAAGAGTATGGCTTTAAAAAAGGCATGTGTACAGATATGGAGGAAGGCTAGTTGGGGTTGGTTGAGGCCAATGGTGACTATTATTAGGCCTAGTTGGCTTGATGTTGAGAAGGCAATAATTTTTTTGATATCATTTTGAGTTAGGGCGCATGTGGCTGTGAAGAGGGTGGTAATTGCTCCTAAACAAAGGCAGGTTGTTAGGATGAGTTTGTTATCTTGAATGAGAGGGTGGAGTCGAATTAGAAGGAAGATGCCTGCTACAACTATTGTGCTGGAATGAAGTAGTGCTGATACTGGTGTGGGTCCTTCTATGGCTGAAGGTAGTCATGGGTGTAGTCCGAATTGTGCTGATTTTCCAGTTGCAGCTAAAATAAGACCAAGGAGGGGTAGGGTAAGGTCTTTATTTTTTGATAAAATAAAGAGTTGGTGAATTTCTCAGGAGTTAAGGGTTGTAGCTAGTCATGTTATGCTTAAGATTAGTCCAATATCACCAATTCGGTTATAAATAACAGCTTGTAATGCTGCTGTATTAGCGTCTGTTCGACTATGTCATCAGCCAATGAGCAGGAAAGATATAATTCCAACCCCCTCTCAACCAATGAATAGTTGGAATATGTTGTTAGAGGTGACTAAGATAATTATTGAAATTAAAAATAGTAAGAGGTATTTAAAGAAGCGGTTTATGTTTGGGTCGGAGTGTATATATCAGAGGGCAAATTCAAGAATTGATCAAGTAACATACAAAGCCACAGGTGTGAAAATAACTGAGTAAAGGTCAAATTTGAAGCTTATGTTAATGTCGAATGGGCCTATATTTATTCAGTTTCAGTTGGTAAGGATGGATTCTAAACCTTGATCAAGAAAGATAAATAAGGGAATTAGGCTAATAAAGAAGGAGGTTTTTACGGCAGTTTTTACATGTGAAGAGGCTCAGGTTGATTTAAGCTCTTTTGGTGAGAGGGAGGTAATTAATGGGAAAATAAGGATAGTAAAGATTAATAGGAAGGATGAGTTAAAGATAGTATTCATAACTCTTGCTTGGAGTTGCACCAAGGGTTTTTGGTTCCTAAGACCAATAGATTACTACTATCTTTCAAGGGCCAAGTGAGCCATGGATTTGAACCATGATGAGAAGAAATAGCAGATCTTCGTGTCCCAGACCTCTCTTGGTAAATAAAAAGAATTTAACTTTTATTTTTAGAACCACAATCTAATGTTTTGGTTAAACTATAAATACAGAAGGTTCAGCCTCAGATAAGTTCTGGCTTAAAGATTAGTAGAAATACGGGTATGATATGAAAGGTGAGGAGAAGATGTTCTCGTGTGTGGGAGGGACTAAGTAGTAGGAGGTGGTTGGATGTTAACCCTCGTTGGGTTGTGAGAAATATGTAAAGGGAGTAGGATGCTGTAACTAGCACTCCGGTGCCTGTAAGGATTAAGGTTCAACTAGATCAGTTAAATAATGAGGTAATAATAAGGAGTTCTCCTATAAGGTTGGGAGATGGGGGTAGGGCAAGATTGGCGAGGTTAGCTAGGAATCATCAGGTTGCTATCAATGGGAGGACAATTTGGATTCCTCGGGCTAGGAGTATGGTTCGACTGTGGATACGTTCATAGTTGGTGTTGGCTAGACAAAATAGGGCTGAGGAAGTTAGTCCATGGGCGATTATTAGTGTTATTGCCCCTGCAAAACTTCATGGGGTTTGGATAAGAATAGCTGCTGCGACGAGGCCTATATGGCTGACTGAAGAGTAGGCGATTAAGGATTTTAGGTCCGTTTGTCGTAAGCAAATAGAGCTAGTTATTACAACACCTCAGATTGCTAAGATTAGGAATGGATAAGTTATTTCTTTAGTGAGGGGGTTGAGTATGATGATGATGCGTATCATTCCATAGCCTCCTAGTTTTAATAGGACTGCAGCAAGGATTATTGAGCCGGCAATTGGGGCTTCTACGTGGGCTTTTGGCAGTCAGAGGTGGACACCATAAAGAGGTATTTTTACGAGGAAGGCAATAATGTAGGCGGTCCATCAGAATTTGTTTGTTCATAGGGGAAGGTCGGTGTGTTGGGAGTGTTGCAGAATGAGTATTGAGAGAGTACCAAGGTTATTTTGTATAAATAATAGGGCGATAAGTAAGGGGAGGGATCCAATTAGGGTATAAAATAGAAAGTAAGTTCCTGCATTTAAGCGTTCTGTTTGATTACCTCATCGTGTAATAATAATAAGTGTGGGGATAAGTGTAGCTTCAAATATGATATAAAATAAAATTATTTCTGTTGCAGAGAATGCTATGATAAGGAAGAATTGTAGGGAGATTAGAAGTGAAATGTAAGTTCGTTGTCGGGTTAGGGGTTCTGGGGAGATGTGATTTTGGCTGGCTAAGATTATTAATGGAAGGAGCCAGCATGTTAAGATAAGTAGTGGGGTAGAAAGAGGATCAATAGCGAAGTATTGGTTAGAGAGATCCCAGCCAATGTCTGTATCTCATTTGAATCAAAGTAAGCTAGTTGTAGCAATAAGTAGGCTATGAGTGGAGGTAGTAGTTCATAGTCATTTTTTGTGGGAGAGTCAGGTGGTAGGGAATAGTATGATTGTTGGGATTAGGATTTTTAACATTGGAGGAGGTTGAGGTTTTGTAGTTTATCTGAACCGTGGGAGCGAGAAGTGGCTACTAGGATAGCTAATCCTGCGCTTGCTTCGCAGGCAGAAAATGTTAAAAGAATTATGGGGATAATAGAGCTGGAAGTGGAGTTTGATGTTATTGATCAGATTGCGGTGGTGATGAATAAGGTGAGTATTATACCTTCGAGGCATAGGAGGGCAGATAAAAGGTGCGAGCGATTTAATGCAAGGCCTATTAAACCTAAAATAAATGCTGAGGTAAGGCTAAAATATATAGGGGACATAAGATGTTTATGGGTTTTCACCATAATTTACTAAGCCGAAATTAGCGGTCTTATTTGGACTAAACATCTATTCTGCTCATTCAAGGCCTCCTTGTGACCATTCGTAAATGAGGCCTAGGGTGAGTAGGATCAGAATTGTTGTAGCCCAAAAGAGTGTATAAAGGGGTGTAGATAGTTGGTTCCCTCAAGGAAGAGGTAAAAGGAGGGCAATTTCTAGGTCAAATAGGAGGAATAGGATAGCTACTAAAAAGAAACGTAGAGAGAATGGCAGGCGAGCACTCCCTAGGGGGTCAAAACCACATTCATAGGGGGATAATTTTTCATTATCTGGGTTTAATGATGGCAATCAAAATGCAATTAAAACGAGGATTAGGGAAACCAGGGCCGTGGTCGCGACAGACGATATGATGAGGTTCATTACTTTTCCTTGGGGTTTAACCAAGATTAAGTAATTGGAAATCACTTGTACTAATTTATACTAGAAAAGCAATTATGAACCTCATCAATAGATGGATACGTAGAGGAATAGTCATACTACGTCTACGAAATGTCAGTATCACGCTGCGGCTTCAAAGCCGAAGTGGTGTTCTGATGTGAAGTGGTATTGAATTTGTCGTAATAGACAAATTGCTAAAAATGTTGAACCAATAATAACGTGTAGTCCGTGGAATCCTGTAGCTACGTAGAATGTTGTTCCGTAAATTCCATCGGCGATTGTGAAAGGTGCTTCGTAATATTCTATGGCTTGAAGAGATGTGAAGTAAATTCCTAGAATAATGGTTAGGGTAAGGGCTTGAATAGCTTCTTTTCGGTTACCTTTTATTAAGCTATGGTGGGCTCAGGTTACAGTTACTCCTGAAGCTAAAAGTACTGCAGTGTTAAGAAGTGGAACTTCGAATGGGTCTAAAGGGTTAATTCCTGTTGGTGGTCAGCACCCTCCTAATTCAGGGGTGGGTGCAAGGCTAGAGTGATAGAAGGCTCAGAAAAATCCTAAGAAGAAGAAGACTTCCGATACGATAAATAAAATTATCCCATAACGAAGTCCTTTTTGTACGGAAGGGGTGTGGTGGCCCTGGAATGTGCCTTCCCGAATAATGTCACGTCATCATTGGATTATGGTTAAAAAAAGGAGGGTTAAACCTAGGTAAAGGAGGAGAAGTGAGTGGAAGTGGAATCAGATGGCTAGTCCGGATGTTATAAGAAGGGCGGCGGTAGCTCCTGTAAGAGGTCATGGGCTTGGGTCTACTATGTGATATGCATGTGCTTGGTGAGCCATTATACATTTTCTTGTAAATATAAGCTTAATAAAAGGACAAATACGTATGCTTGGATTATTGCTACGGCCACTTCTAAGATTGTTAGTAAAAATAAAATTAGGGAGGTAAGTAAGGCCACAGTTGGTATTATATTTAAGAGAACGAATGCTGCGGTGGCAATTAGTTGTATTAATAAATGACCTGCTGTTAGGTTAGCGGTTAGTCGAACACCTAGGGCTAAGGGTCGGATTAACAAGCTAATAGTTTCGATGATAATAAGAATAGGGATTAATGGGGTTGGTGTTCCTTCTGGAAGGAGGTGGCCTAGTGAAATAGTGGGTTGATTTAACATACCAATCAACACAGTTGTAAGTCAAAGTGGAAGGGCAAATGCTATGTTTAGAGAAAGTTGTGTTGTAGGGGTAAATGTATATGGGAGAAGACCTAGAAGGTTGATGGTAATAAGGAATAGTATTAGGGCTGTAAGTAGTATGGCTCATTTATGTCCTCCAAGGTTGATTGGTTGTATAAGTTGGTAGGTAAAACGATTAATAAATCAGGTTTGGAGGGTAATTAATCGATTGTTTAGTCAACGATTTGTTGGGGTTGGAAAGGTCAGTCATGGGGTTAGGACTGCTAAGGCAATAAGAGGAATTCCAATAAGTGACGGGCTTAAGAATTGGTCAAAAAAACTTATAATCATGGTCAGTTTCAGGGGCTAGGTTCTGATTTTTCAATATTTTTTAAAGCAGGGTCATTGCTAAATGAGTAATTTAGGATTTTGTTTGGTAGAATAGTAAGAAAGACGATTCATGTAAATAATAAAATTAAAAATCAAGGATTAGGGTTTAATTGGGGCATGTCATTAAGGGTGGTTGGGAATCACCAATATTTAGCTTAAAAGGCTAATGCTAGGCCCGGTTTAGCTTCTTAATGAAATTTCTTCTAATATTGATGAAGATCAGGTTTCGAAGTGTTCTAGGGGGACTGCTTCTACTACGATAGGCATAAAGCTGTGGTTGGCACCGCAGATTTCTGAACATTGGCCATAGTAAACACCAGGGCGTGAGACGATGAAGGCAGTTTGATTAAGTCGTCCTGGGACGGCATCTATTTTTACACCTAGGGCTGGGACGGCTCATGAATGTAGGACATCTTCTGCTGATACTAAAACTCGGATGGGGGATTCTATGGGTACTACTATACGATGGTCTGTTTCTAATAAACGGAACTGGCCTGGGGTTAAATCTTGGGTTGGGGTTATGTAAGAGTCGAATGTCAGGTCTTCGTAGTCTGTATATTCATAGCTTCAGTATCATTGGTGTCCTATAGCTTTGATGGTTAGATGAGGATCGTTAATTTCGTCTATTAAATATAAAATTCGTAGGGATGGGAGGGCGATTATAATGAGAATAATGGCAGGTAAAATGGTTCAAACAATTTCAATTTCTTGGGAGTCAAGAATATATTTGTTTGTTAACTTGGTTGTAACTATTGCTGAAATAATGTAAAGGATTAGGGTACTAATTAAAAATACAATTATTAGTGTGTGGTCGTGAAAGTGAATAAGTTCTTCTATGACTGGGGAGGCTGCATCTTGAAATCCTAATTGTGAGGGGTGTGCCATTCATTGAATTAAGATATGTAAGGTTTGAGCTCACAACTCTGCCCCGACAAGGCAGTGTAATAATTTTACTAATATCTTATAAAGAAAGTGACAGAGTGGTAATGTGGCTGGCTTGAAACTAGCATGTGGGGGTTCAATTCCTTCCTTTCTTGTTTAAAAAGAAGGTCGTTGGATTTGAACAAATGCTGGTTCTTCGTAAGTATGATAAGGAGGAGGGCAGCCATGTAATCATTCTACATTTGTATGCGGGAGTTCAATAGATAGAACTTCTCGTTTTGAGGCAAATGCTTCTCAAATAATGAATAGTAGTATAATTACGGCGACGAGGGAGATTAAAGAACCAATTGATGACATTACATTTCATAGGGCATATGCATCTGGGTAGTCTGAATAACGTCGTGGTATACCTGCGAGGCCTAAGAAGTGCTGAGGGAAGAAAGTTAGGTTTACTCCAATAAATATAACAGTGAATTGGATCTTTGTTCAAGTTTGGTGAAGGGTAAAGCCAGAAATTAGAGGGAATCAATGGATAAAACCTGCTATAATAGCAAAAACTGCCCCTATAGAGAGAACGTAGTGGAAATGGGCTACTACGTAATAAGTGTCGTGAAGGACAATATCTAGTGAGGAATTGGCCAAGACGATTCCTGTTAAACCTCCTACTGTAAAAAGGAAAATAAACCCTAAGGCCCATAATAAAGGAGTGTCTCATTTAATAGAGCCTCCATGAAGGGTTGCCAGTCAGCTGAATACTTTTACACCAGTAGGGATAGCAATAATTATTGTTGCAGAGGTGAAGTAGGCTCGAGTATCTACATCTATCCCTACTGTAAATATGTGATGAGCTCATACAATGAAACCAAGTAGGCCAATTGCTATTATTGCTCAGACTATTCCTATATATCCGAATGGCTCTTTTTTACCTGAATAATAGGCTACTACATGTGAGATTATTCCAAACCCAGGAAGAATTAAAATGTAAACTTCGGGATGACCAAAAAATCAGAATAGGTGTTGGTAAAGGATTGGGTCTCCTCCACCTGCAGGATCAAAGAATGTGGTATTAAGGTTGCGGTCTGTAAGTAATATAGTAATTCCTGCTGCAAGAACTGGGAGGGAGAGGAGAAGGAGAATAGTAGTTACAAGGATGGATCAAACAAATAATGGTGTTTGATATTGAGAAATGGCTGGGGGTTTTATATTAATAATAGTTGTGATGAAGTTGATTGAGGCTAAAATTGATGAAATACCAGCTAGATGGAGGGAGAAGATAGCTAAATCAACAGATGGTCCGGCATGTGCAAGGTTGCTTGCTAATGGGGGGTAAACTGTTCAGCCAGTACCTGCTCCGGCTTCAACCCCGGCGGAGGCGAGGAGAAGGAGAAATGATGGTGGGAGAAGTCAGAAGCTTATGTTATTTATTCGTGGGAAGGCTATATCAGGTGCACCAATTATTAATGGAATTAGCCAGTTTCCAAAACCACCAATTATGACTGGTATTACTATAAAGAAGATTATTACGAAAGCATGGGCGGTTACAATTACATTATAAATTTGATCATCTCCTAGGAGAGATCCTGGTTGTCCTAGTTCAGCTCGGATTAGAAGACTTAAAGCTGTCCCAACTATTCCTGCTCATGCACCAAAAATTAAATAAAGGGTGCCAATATCTTTGTGGTTGGTAGAAAATAGTCAACGATTAATTGCCACAGGTAAGATGGCTGAGCATTAAGCGGCGGATTGTAGCTCCGCCCACGGAGGTCAAAGTCCTCTTCTTATCAAAGTCCTGAAGTAGCTGCTTACGTTGGATTGCAAATCCAAAAACGGAGGTTACCTCCTCCCGGGGCTTTCTCCTGCCTTTGTTTTTGGCGGCAGGAGAAAGCTTAGATAGAAGTTCGCTGGTTTAAACGCTTAGCTGTTAACTAAGATTTTGCAGGATCAAGGCCTGTCTGTCTAGAAGGTTTTAGCTTAATGAAAGCATCTGGGTTGCATTCAGAAGATGTGAGGTAGAGTCTTGCAAATCTTAGCAGAAATTAGAGGATTTTCACTTCTACTTAAAGCTTTGAAGGCTTTTGGTCTGTTGTTAACTTAAATTTCTACGAAATAAGTGTGAGGGTTATAGGTGTTAGGGGGAGAAGTAAAATGGATAGAGTTGTTGAAGCTAATAGGATTAGGGTGGGGTAGTTGGATTTTGTTCGTCAGGAGGATAATATGTTAGTTGGATTTGGGCTTATGGTTAGTGTTGTGGCGTAACATAAACGTAAGTAGAAGAATAAACTAAGGAGGGCTGTGAGGGCTATGATTATGGCAGGAATGAATAGGCTCTGTTTTGTTAGTTCTTGAAGGATAAGTCATTTAGGTATAAAGCCTGAGAGTGGTGGTAAACCCCCTAGGGAGAGAAGGGTTAGTAGGGTGATGATAGAGAGTAGTGGGGATTTAGCTGATGATGAGGCGATGGAATTAATTTTGGTTGTGTTAAAAATTTTAAATAAAAGGAATGTTGTGAGTGTTATGGTAATGTATAGGATGAGGTTTAGGAGGGTTAGGTTTGGTGCGTAGTGCAGAATTGTGATTATTCATCCGAGGTTGGCAATTGATGAGTAGGCTAAGATTTTTCGTAGTTGTGTTTGATTAAGCCCTCCTCATCCGCCAATAATTGTTGAAAGGATGCCGAGAAATAATAGGAGGTTGGGGTTGAGTAAGGGGTAAAGTTGAAGTAGAATGGCGAAGGGGGCTAATTTTTGTCAGGTAGATAAGATAAGGCCTGTGGCTAGGTCTAGGCCTTGAAGTACTTCAGGTAGTCAGAAGTGTAAAGGGGCAAGGCCAATTTTTAGGGCAAGTGCGACTGTTGTTAGTGTGGCAGAGGTTGGATTAAGTATTTCGGTTAGGCTTCACTCACCTAAGGCTCAGGCGTTTGTAACGCTGGCGAATAATAGTAGGGCAGAGGCAGTGGCTTGGGTAATAAAATATTTTGTGGTTGCTTCTACTGCTCGGGGGTGGTGTTGGCGAACTATTAAGGGAATAATGGCTAGGGTATTAATTTCAAGGCCTATTCATACTAAAAGTCAATGTGATCCAATAAATGTGAGGGTGGTGCCTAGGCCTAAACTTGAGATTAGGATGGCTAGTACGGTGGGGTTCATTAGTAAAGGAAGGATTTTAACCAACATGGTTGGGGTATGGGCCCAAAAGCTTTTTTAGCTGACTTTACTTAGAGGGTGGTGTAGAAGGAAGCACGGAGGGTTTTGATCTCTCAGTTATAGGTTCAAGTCCTATCTTTCTAGGAGGAAGTGAGGAGATTTTAACTCCCATTATCCACTCTATCAAAGTGGTCCTTTGGTTCAGGCACGCTTCCTAGGTGACGGGAGGTAGGCTTGTTATTGCGAGTGGTAGAGCTATATGTCATAAGATGATTGCTAGGGTAAGGGGTAGGAAGTTTTTTCAAACTAAATGTATAAGTTGGTCATAGCGAAAACGGGGGTATGATGCTCGGATTCATAGGAAAATAAATGTTAGTAGTGTGGCTTTAATTATAAGGCTGAGTGTTGAAATTTGTGGGAGGAGGGGGTTGTAGGATGTTCCTATAAATAAAATAACTGAGAGGGTATTTATTAATAAAATATTGGTGTACTCAGCTAGGAAGAAAAGGGCAAATGGGCCTCCTGCATATTCGATATTAAACCCAGATACTAATTCAGACTCTCCTTCTGTAAGATCAAAAGGGGCTCGGTTGGTTTCTGCTAAAGTTGAAATGTATCATATTAGGGCAAGAGGTCATCCTGGGATGAGAAGTCAGATGATTTCTTGGGTTAAGTTAAATGTATGGAGAGTGTATCCTCCGGTAAATATAATTATTGAAAGGAGAATGAGTCCTAGGCACACTTCGTAAGAAATAGTTTGTGCTACAGCACGTAGTGCCCCTATTAGGGCGTATTTTGAATTGGATGCTCATCCAGATCCTAGGATTGTGTATACGGTGAGGCTTGAGATTGCTAGGATAAACAGTAAGCCTAGATTGAGGTTAACGATTGGGTGAGGGAGGGGGAGGGGTGTTCATATGAGTAGGGCGAGGGTTAAAGCTGTTGTAGGGGTAGCTAAGAATAGGAAAGGGGAGGAAGCTGATGGGCGTACTGGTTCTTTAATAAATAGTTTTAGGCCATCTGCAATGGGTTGGAGAAGGCCGTAGGGTCCAACAATGTTGGGGCCTTTACGGAACTGTATGTAGCCAAGGATTTTTCGTTCAATTAATGTAAGAAAAGCTGTGGCTAGAAGGATCGGGATAATATAGGCGAGAGGATTTATTAGGTAAAGTAGGGTGGTGTGGAGCATAATTGAGGAGAGGATTTGAACCTCTGGATTAAAGGACTTAGGTCTTTTGCAATTACCAGGCTCTGCCACCTCAACAACCCTTTTCTTGGGCACTAGATGGCCTTTTTTATCTATTTTAGTTTTATTCAACAGATGAAAATAGGGCGTGCTTGTAGCATTGGCCCTACTTTTCCGGTCCTTTCGTACTAGGAAAAGTGTGTCCATAGATAGAAACTGACCTGGATTTCTCCGGTCTGAACTCAGATCACGTAGGACTATTAATCGTTGAACAAACGAACCCTCAATAGCGGTTACACCATTAGGATGTCCTGATCCAACATCGAGGTCGTAAACTCCTTCTTCGATAGGGGCTCTGGGAAGGAATTGCGCTGTTATCCCTAGGGTAACTTGGTTCATTGATCAGGAAATCCTGGGTCATTGTTCGATAAATATTTTATCAATTAGAATTGTTATTCTAATTTTTAAGTACTTAGTACTTGGTCGATAAGGGGGATTTGTTTTTCCCCTTGGTCACCCCAACCAAAAACAATTAAACTAGGAATATTGTATGTTTTGTTATGTCCTGAGAGGTGAATGTTTACATATTTAATTTAAGTGTTTAAAGCTCCATAGGGTCTTCTCGTCTAATGTTATTATGTTCGCTTCTGCACGAACAGATCAATTTCATTGATTAGAAAGTAGAGACAGTTAAACTCTCGTGGTGCCTTTCATACGGGTCTTCATTTAAAAGACAAGTGATTACGCTACCTTTGCACGGTCAAAATACCGCGGCCGTTGAATGTTATCACAGGGCAGGCGGGACCTCTTATGGTTTGGCAAGAGGCGATGTTTTTGGTAAACAGGCGGAGTTTGTGTTTGCCGAGTTCCTTTACTTTCTTTTAATCTTTCCTGGTGACACTCCTGTGTTGGGTTAACGAGTCGAAGGATAGGGTTTTCTAGTAAATAGTGAAGTGATATAATAACCTCAGTTTGGGGTCGTTTAATTATCAGTGATTTAATTCTTTCTGATATACACTTGTGTCGGGAGAGGTTTATTTTCTTTATTACTCATTTTAGCATAAGTTCTTTTATATTATTATAAAATAACCCAATAGTAGGTAGGGGGTGTGAGTGAATATCTGAATTATGGGTTTAGTTATTGAGCTGGAGCTGCGACGCTTACTTAACAGGTGGCTGCTTTTAGGCCCACTGGTGGGTTAACCTTGATAATTATGATCATCTTCCACCTTAAAAAGTTGTATCTTAATTTAGAAGGGCTGTACCTCTTCTAAATAACTATTAATTCTTATATATTCCTTTGACGAGAAAATCTTGTCTAGGTAATAAAAAATTAATGCAGAACTAAAGTTCTTTTTTTGGGTAACCAGCTATCACTAAACTCGGTAGGCTTTTCACCACTACTCGGAAGTCTTCCCACTCTTTTGCCACAGAGACGGGTTGGCTCTATTATGCTGCTTCGGAGTAGCTCGTTTAGTTTCGGGAGGGTAGACTTAAATTCTTTTTGCCTAATTTTTCTAGCTAAATCATAATGCAAAAGGTACGAGGTGTAATCTCTGCTTTTTAATACTTTAATGGTTTATTTCATTTCTTTTTCAGCTTTCCCTTGCGGTACATGAGCTATTGCGCTGGGGGTTTTGTTCTGTCGCCCATACTAAAAGCTGAGAATGTTTTAGTTTAGGGTTAAAATGTAAATTAGATTTATTAGGTCTAGTTGTGTTAATGTATAGGCTAGCTTTGAGGTTCAAAATGACCCGGGTTGCACAGGTATTTCCTCAGTGTAAGGGAGGTACTTTACTAATTTAGTCACATTTTGATTCCAAGTGCACTTTCCAGTACACTTACCATGTTACGACTTGCCTCCTCTTGTTGAATAAGTGTATTTATAGAAAGGTGGGTTAATGTTTGAGGAGAGTGACGGGCGGTGTGTGCTTACTCCAGAGCCTATTTCAGGGGGATATTCTGACTGCCCCTTACTGCTAAATCCACCTTTAGGTATATTTTCAATTTATCATTCGTGTGTTTTTAGAAAAAAATGTAGCCCATTTCTTCCCACTTCATTTGCTACACCTCGACCTGACGTTTTGGAGTTTTATTCTTTTTGCTTACTTTTAATCCTTCACAGGGTGAGCTGACGACGGCGGTATATAGACGGTAATGGCAAGAAGTGGTGAGGTTGAACGGGGGTTATCGGTTATAGAACAGGCTCCTCTAGGTGGGTATGGAGTACCGCCAAGTCTTTTGGGTTTTAAGCTAGCGCTTGTAGTACTCTGGCGAACAATGTGGTAGGGTATTGTCTAAGTTTGTGGTTGGGTATAGTAGGGTATCTAATCCTAGTTTAGGTCCCAACTGTCGTGACGTCAAGGATTTCTTAATATATAAAGTCACTTTCGTTGTTGTTTATTCCATTCACGAGTGCGTGTAACAGCTTTATGAGGTCTAAACTTTAGTTGTTAGAGATCATCTTTTAATCACCCTTTACGCCGAGATGTGTTAATGTGAGTCACTCGTATAACCGCGGTGGCTGGCACGAGATTAACCGACTCTGTTAACTTTAACTGATTCAAGCTTGCGCTTATTAATCAATGTTTATTACTGCTGAGATCCCTTGGGGGTGTGGCTTAGCAAGGTGTCTTGGGCTACATGAGTGTGCCTGATACCTGCTCCTAATTATTTAACAGAGTAATTAGGGCATTTTCACAGGGGGGCTGAAACTTGCATGTATAATTTTAGTTATAATTAACACTAAGGCCAGGACCAAACCTTACATGCTCACGGAAAAAAATTAATTTTCATCTTAGCATCTTCAGTGCCATGCTTTAAATTAAGCTACATTAGC